AGCTAATCCGTGAACAGCCAACCATCGCACTGTAAAAATGGGATAGGTTCTATCTATGGTCATTGGGGCCTCCTAAAAAGATCTACTAAATCCATCGAGTTGTTCCAAAGGATCAAAACGGCCAGTTATTAATGGAATTCCTTGTCGACTCTCTGTAAAATACTCGTTTGGACGAGGGCTTCCAAATACATCGTAAGCTAAACCCGTGCTGACGAATAACCAACCCGCAATGAAAAGGGAAGGTATAGTAATGCTATGAATGACCCAGTATCGAATACTGGTAATAATATCAGCAAAAGAACGTTCTCCTGTGCTTCCAGACATGCCGAGCTCCACGTATTCTTGTACAGTCAAAAAGGGGATCGATTCCGTAAAAGATGAGATCAGTAAATGGGAATTCACTGAAATTTAATCTTTGTGAGATCGTCAATAGGGTACCAAGGGTGTCTTTAGAGTATACCGAATCAGTATAGCTATCCTTCTTCTGACACAGCAACGCAATTTCACAATTAGTATCTAAATGGAGTGCTAGAGACTTTCTTTTTTCTTTTATTGTTGCCTGTCGATGTAGTATTCTATACTATTCAATAAAAAAATTTTCAAATTCCTGTAGTAGTATAAGGGTTCTCTCCATTATCGGCTTCGGATTAGAAACTGAAGATCAGATAAAATGTGAATACAACGGGTTGCTTTCAAATAATTCGCGAGTGGGATTATCATATTCCATTCTCCTACACCTACAATTAAATTAGATACAAAATATAAAAATATTCTTTCTTTTTTGTAGAAGATGTTTTTTGTTGGAACCTCCCCCCCCCTTTTTTTTTTCATTTTTAAGGAATTGGTTAGTTGTCCAGTAAGAAGTAAGACTAGCCGATAGTCTTCCACGAAAGAAAGAGAACAAAGAAGAAAATAATCAATATTCGCGATGCACGCATTGTTGTATTAGAACCAAAAGGCCGTTCTTGATCGAATTATAATTATAAAGGGACGGGGGGCTCTCTAATTTAAGATATGTAAAGAAAAAATGTATAAGTTTCGCATGATCTAATCGTGCGAAACTCTTTTTATTCTCATTAGAGATATTATGAGAATGAACCTACTACTGAATCTAATGAGGTCAAATCAAATTAAAGTAAAAAAGAAAAGGGAAAGTAATAAAGTAAAGTTAAAGTAAAAAAAGGGAGATTCTAGTATAATATAAGGTCATTCTTTGTTCGAAAATACACAATGTATTCGATACAATAATAAAAAAAAGATCAAAATCAAAATAGAAATGATTTTCCAATTTTAAAGCGATTCAATTTCATTTTTTGAATGAAGTTACACAACAGAGTTTTTTATTATTTCTAATTTTGATTATTAATTATAATATATAATATTAGTATAAGAATATTAGTTTTTAAGATGAATTTGTTGATTGGGAATTAGGGGATGCTCAGATATCACAGATGATGAATTGATTTCTTACCTATGTCACTCCCATTTTTTTTTATTACTGTTTAGAAGGATTGATGAATCAAAAACTTTCAATTGAAAGAATAAGTGGAATTGGTCTTTTTGCTTATTCTTGTTTGTATCTTTCAAAAATTTGAATTTAGGGAAGTGCTTTCTAAACATATGTATAAAAAGACCATATTTCATTTAGCCTCTTTATGCTTACTATAACTAGTTATTTCGGTTTTCTACTAGCGGTTTTAACTATAACCTCAGCTCTATTTATCGGGTTGAACAAGATACGACTTATTTGAAATTAATTGAACAAACGATTCATAAAAAAACGAAATCTTTCTGTGTTATTCCATATATTCTATAGTTTCTTAAGTTTATTACCGTGTCAATTTCCAATTTTTGGTCATTGAGATTCATGGACAATATGAATTAATAGTTAAGAATAGATATTACCTCTCCTTTTCCTCTTTCAAACAAATTGAAATGATTGAAGTTTTTCTATTTGGAATTGTCTTAGGTCTAATTCCTATTACTTTGGCTGGATTATTTGTAACCGCATATTTACAATACAGACGCGGTGATCAGTTGGACCTTTAATTAATTAATAGCTCTTTTTTTGATTGACCCCTACTTGCTTTATTAATTTTAATACATAGGGCAGGGGTCAAATTGAAATTGCTGTTCAATTATTTCATTTCAGTGTAATTTTCGACCTAAGAATAACAAGAATGGGATCACGCTCTGTAGGATTTGAACCTACGACATCGGGTTTTGGAGACCCGCGTTCTACCGAACTGAACTAAGAGCGCTTTATTATCACACTAAATATTTTGTAAGTAACCCTAATATATTATATTTTTGCATGCGTATCCTATTCTATAGTAGAATAGAGTCAAATGAAAGATTGATCATGTTATGGATGCCCAATTTAATCGATTTCAATTGATCCCTCGTTACGATTCCTGCTCATAATATAAGTAATAGAATAGGTAGGGATGACAGGATTTGAACCCGTGACATTTTGTACCCAAAACAAACGCGCTACCAAGCTGCGCTACATCCCTTTCAATTGGGTTACAGTGTCATTGTAGAGAATACCCGTATTGTTTTCCACATCTTTATTTACTCCATTTCTATACAAAAATTATCTTGTCATTTCTTCTTTTTGATCTCATATCATAGAACATATAATTAATTATTAATTAATTATAATAAACTACTTCTATGCGTTACGTATAATGAAACCCGCTGTAAAAAAAATGAATATTTTGGGGAAATGCTGGTACAGAAAAGGGCACGTTTTTTTTAAGAAAAGGAATATTCTACTGAATCGTTGTACATTTCAATTTGAATTAGGGATTCCGCGGACAAATACAAGCGATCATTAACTCCATATATGTCTGGTCATATATGTATTACAAATTCCAATAAAGAAGGAGGATTTCAAATAAAATGCGAGATCTAAAAACATATCTCTCCGTGGCGCCGGTAGTAAGTACTATATGGTTCGGGTTTTTAGCAGGTCTATTGATAGAGATCAATCGTTTATTTCCGGATGCGCTGATATTCCCCTTTTTTTCATTCTAGTTAGTAACATGGGAAGTGGTGAAGAAGATTAGGGATTTAATAAAATCTCTGTGACTAATCCCTCCCCTTCCCATCTTTTAATTTTAGAATTTTTAAAATTCGAATAAGTTCGAAAAGAGAAAGAATAAAAGTGGATTCAAATTCAGTGAAACTCGGAACTCGGGCCTCAGGCCCGAGGCTCGAATTAAAATAAAATTTTTAATTTAAATTATTTAAATTAAAATAATTAAAAAGAGAATGAGAACGGAAATGGAAATTGATGGATAGGTCAACAATATCATACAAAATACTTAAATGAAAGACGAAACGCTATATTGGGATTAGAAATGTAGTTAGAAATCATTGTATTACTTATTATTACTATCTTGATTGCAACGAAATTTTTCATAATTTTATTTCGAGTTAGCAACTTCTATTTTTTTTTTTTTCGTTCCTTTTTTCTCTTTGGATCGCAAAATAGAATAGTTGAGTGAATCAAAAATACAAAGGGGGTTCATGGCCAAGGGGAAAGATGTTCGAGTAACAGTTATTTTGGAATGTACCAATTGTGCTGTTCGAAATGATGCTAATAAGGAATCAAAGAGGGTTGGTATTTCCAGATATATTACTCAAAAGAATCGACACAATACGCCTAGTCGATTGGAATTGAGAAAATTCTGTCCCTTTTGTTACAAATATACAATTCATGGGGAGATAAAGAAATAGATGGAACCGATTACACGTATGTATTGTATGACATCCTTCCAAGGAAGATGAAAAATGTCATATACCATATATTATATATAACATATATTTAAAGATAAATAAACCAAAAAGAAATCCCCGACAAAATTAGGATTTTCGGGATAAGGAATAAACAAATCATGGATAAATCCAAGCGACTCTATTTTAAATCCAAGCGATCTTTTCGTAGGCGTTTGCCCCCGATTGGGTCGGGGGATCGAATTGATTATAGAAACATGAGTTTAATTAGTCGATTTATTAGTGAACAAGGAAAGATATTATCTAGACGGGTGAATAGATTAAACTTAAAACAACAACGATTAATTACTATTGCTATCAAGCAAGCTCGTATTTTATCTTTGTTACCCTTTCTTAATAATGAGAAACAATTTGAAAGAGGTGAGTCGGCTGCTAGAACTGCGGGTCTTAGAATCAAAAAGGGGGATAGGCTTACTCTTCACTTGAATCAAAATTCCAATACGAACTCAAAAGCGGATTGATGTTTTGTTCGAAAAATTCGCGAATTAAGATGTGAGTGTCGTGTCATAAGAAAAAAAGGATCGGGGAAAAAGAATAAATCTTTTTTTATTGAACGTCTTGTTTGTTCATTTTGACGACTTTATCATATTATTTGATTATATTTTATCATACTAATTTCTATTCTACCTTCCCGGAGTTAATTTTACAGCGCACTCCATTAAAATTTAAAACATTCCTATGGAGTCCTTCCAATCTACTTATTTTATAATCTCAGTGGAAATCATAGAAAGACAATTTATATTTAATATAGCTATTTGCGCAAGTATTTTACGATTAAGAAGCAACTGCTTCTTGTACAGATTGTGTATGAAAATACTATAACTATAGTATACTAAATTCCCTCGAATTGCTGCATTTATCCGAGTGATCCACAAACGGCGAAAATATCTCTTTTGCCTACCTCTATCCCGATAAGCCGAAAACAAAGCTCTTATTTTCTGTTGAGTAATAGTTCGAGTAAGTCTTGAATGAGCCCCTCGAAAGCTTGATGCAAATAAACGAATTTTTGTTCTACGTCTCCGAGCTATACATCCTCGTTTAATTCTGGTCATTGAATAAATGAAACTTTGATAAATAACTAATTGATTTCTTTTCTTTCAGTTATTCCCCTCCCCTTTACTAGTTTGTTAATAACAAAACGGATCCTTCCAATGTATAAAATAAAAACTCCAACGGCTTTTGCTACTATAACCTTCCCGCCCACGATTTTTTCTTTTTTTTTATAGGCATTTTACCTCGAAATAAGAAATAATATTGATATTGATACTAGATATTAAAAAAAGCATATTAATATTAAATAAAAACAAAAAGTAGTAAATATAAAATAGAAATGAATAAAAAAAAATAGTGGGTTCCATCGTTTCTATGGTTACTTCTTAAACGGCGAGATCCCTTCTATACACCGGAGCCCCTTCTTTTCTTTCATTTAATCAATGCTATTGTTAACTTGTACAGTTCACACTTTTTGGCTCTACCCATGAATTATTCAGTAATCCGTCTTTCACAACGAGATCCACTTATACAGTAACGGTATTTAATTATGAAGATTAACTGTGTAGCTGACCCTCTTAGTCCGTTGTTGAAAGAGTAAGGGCGTAATCTTTCTTGCCTTTAAATGGGATTCCCCCCGCTTAATGGATAAACATTTGTTACCAATGGGAAATTCTTTCTCATCTTAAATTGAAAATGGAGACGATTGGATTTACACCACTAGAAACCATAAATTTTGATACACAATAGAAGGGTATGATAGATACTTTTTAGATAGTGAATGGAGTTCTTCCGTTTTATTTTATCTTATTTACTGTTACTGATCACTGATACTGGAAAAATGGGTTCTTTTCTTTTGCCCCAGTCCATGCTCTGAACGAGTCACACATACACCCTAGTACATGTTCCTCGTCGCTGAGGGCATCCCCCAAGGGCGGGGGATTTCGTAACATTTCTGATTGGCTGTCTCGTCTTTCTAATAAGTTGTTTAATAGTTGGCATGTTGACTCGTATACATAATGAGCTGGTTTAGATCGATCCTAACCGGCCGATTAGGAATTACTTCTATAGTAATAAATTAATTAATAGAATACTCTATCAAACCCAGTAAGAAGATAAAATTTAAAATGGCGTATTTGTATTTGCGCGAAATCCCTGTTATTTTTTATTCTACCCCTACATGATCAACAATTCCATGAGCTTGGGCTTCTGTTGCTGACATAAAAACATCTCTTTCCATGTCTTCGGATACAACCCATAGAGGTGTGCCTGTTCTTTGTACATAAACCCCTGTAATGGTTTCGCGCAGCTTCATCATTTCTTCCGCTTCCAGGATAAATTCTCCTGCGGGTGCCTCATAAAAAGAACTAGCAGGTTGATGGATCATTACCCTGATTATATAACCTAATAAATGGTTCTTCTATCTCGAAGAGAAATCAAAGAGAATAAATTAAATAACGAGTAATGATATGAAAACCAAAAGATAGAATTGAACAACCGTACAGGCATCTTTTGCGCATTGCATACGGCTATACAATGGAATTTACTTTATAACCTCCATTCCATTGAAGAAGTATAAAATAAAATTCAAATATTCAAATATAGGGCCCCGATCGGTAAATAATCCAATAACCATCCTTCATTTTATTTTGGAGTAGTTAAAACATACTATGATGGTTCCGTTGCTTTATATATTTATTTAGTCTGTTATTAAGCAATCCCAAAGTTTCTTTTTTTTGTATTCTTTGCCTAAGATAAATATTGTTATTATCCCTCTGGTGTGAAAACAAAAAAGTTTGTGACGCTGCAATAGGCTTCCGATAAATCAGATAAAATCGGAAATGCCCTTTATCTCATACTATTCGTTCGATATATAATCTAATGATTGATTTTTGAAAAAAAAAAAACAAAAATAAAAAAAAAGGTTTCTCATATCGAATTCAAAATGCCATGCTATTATTACTTAATAGTCATATTTCATATGGCGAAGGCATAGTCTTATTTTTTCTCTCAAATACAAAACTCATTGGCGCCGAGCATGAGGGAATGCTAGACGTTTGGTAATTTCTCCCCCGACCAGAAGAAAAGATCCTATTGAAGCGGCCAATCCCATGCATATTGTCTGTACATCTGGTTGTACAAATTGCATAGTATCATAAATAGCTACTCCGGGTATTACCCACCCCCCGGGAGAGTTTATAAACAAATACAGATCTTTGCTATCATCCTCTAGACTGAGATATACCATAAGACCAATAATTTGATTCGAGAGATCGCTATCAACCTCTTGGCCTAAAAAAAGTAATCTTGCTCGATAAAGTCGGTTGATTAGGATATAATTGTATCCTTAGGAACCGTACGCGCACCTTTTGATGCATACGGTTTACCAAAAATCGCGCAAAAAAAAAAGAATCAATGTGTAGATTGCAGCCCTCATTCTTTTTTTTTTTCATAGGGGGCTCTTTCTAACTTCTAACAAAGGGCTTTTTTTCTTCCATTTTTCAAGAAGGATTTGTTTTGGCCTGTTTACTTTACCTATATATAAATAAAATATATATATAAATAATTTACTAAACTTATCGAATGAACTTCTCATTGATGTATTGTTTCATCGAGATCGAATCCAAATAACGATGCCATTTTCTTGTTCCTGAATGGGCTTTTTCAATTTTTTTAGGTTTATGCTCTACTCCGAGTAAAGATAGGCCCGATTTTTATTTGCACATATAGGGCAAATGTCCCAATACCACGTCTTTTTGCTATGGCTTTTTTTATTTTTCAATTTCATTTATTTCATGTCTTCCACTAAATATTCAATGTATTCATTATATTAAATGTATTCATTATATTACTCGATTGATTAAACAGTTTGAGATCGCTCCTGTTTATAAATAGAATATTATAAAAGTAGTAATCTTAGATATATTACCAATTGGGTTTTTTCTAAACGGAGCCTGGATACTTCATTTTTTTGGTCCAGTCGAGCCAACCATAAATTATTCTAATTGATAATATTAATCTGATACCCCTACAAAAAATAAATAGGATTAAATTGTATTTCACGCTCCAAACTTTTGATAATTCAATCAATCTTTTTTGGGCGAAAGAGGGGATATCTCGATCAGGGGAGAGAATGGGGAAATTCCATGTGACCCAATATATCTGACAAGTCGCACTATATGTCAACCCACGATGCATCTTCCTCTCCAGGACTTCGAAAAGGTACTTTTGGAACACCAATAGGCATAAAATGAAAGAAAAAAATTAAGTACTATATCTTACTTTGATGTGGAAGCGTAACAACGGGTTTATTGTCTTAATAAGATTAGCCTTTATCATAGTTTATCCATAAATTGAATAAGTTCATAACAATAACATAAAAAAAGAAAACCGAATGATTATGACTAAAGGAAAATTTTTACGAAACGAATGGGTCTTTGGAATGATATGAACAAATGGGTATGTCTTCACTCAGAGAAAATTAAAGTGGGATCAATCCCCTCTACCATTGCGTATTGGTACTTATCGGGTATAGAATAGATCTGCTTATTTTTGTTCCTACAAATGGAATTCGTCTATTATTACTATCTATTATTATTATTACTAAAAGAATAGAACAAATATTAATTCTTTCCTCGAGAAAATCTACCGAAAGAGTGGGTCCAGAGCATAGTTTTTTTACTTTTTACAATGCAATAAAGTTACATAGTGTCTATTATTCGTTGATTAAAGGGGTATTTCCATGGGTTTGCCTTGGTATCGTGTTCATACCGTCGTATTGAATGATCCGGGTCGTTTGATTTCTGTTCATATAATGCATACAGCTCTAGTTGCTGGTTGGGCCGGTTCGATGGCTCTATACGAACTGGCGATTTTTGATCCCTCTGACCCCGTTCTTGATCCAATGTGGAGACAGGGTATGTTTGTTATACCCTTCATGACTCGTTTAGGAATAACCAATTCATGGGGCGGTTGGAGTATCACAGGAGGTACTATAACGAATCCGGGTATTTGGAGTTACGAAGGTGTGGCCGGGGCACATATTGTGTTTTCTGGCTTATGCTTTTTGGCAGCTATTTGGCATTGGGTGTACTGGGATCTAGAAATATTTTCTGATGAACGTACAGGAAAACCTTCTTTAGATTTACCTAAGATTTTTGGAATTCATTTATTTCTTTCAGGGTTGGCTTGTTTTGGGTTTGGCGCATTTCATGTAACGGGGTTGTATGGTCCTGGAATATGGGTGTCCGATCCTTATGGACTAACCGGAAGGGTACAATCTGTAAATCCAGCGTGGGGTGTGGAAGGTTTTGATCCTTTTGTTCCGGGAGGAATAGCCTCTCATCATATTGCAGCAGGGACATTGGGCATATTAGCCGGCCTATTCCATCTTAGTGTCCGTCCGCCCCAACGTCTATACAAAGGATTACGCATGGGAAATATTGAAACCGTCCTTTCCAGCAGTATCGCTGCTGTCTTTTTTGCCGCTTTTGTTGTTGCTGGAACTATGTGGTATGGTTCAGCAACTACCCCGATTGAATTATTTGGTCCCACTCGTTATCAATGGGATCAGGGATACTTCCAGCAAGAAATATATCGAAGAGTTAGCGCTGGGATAGCCGAAAATCAAAGTTTATCAGAGGCTTGGTCTAAAATTCCTGAAAAATTGGCTTTTTATGATTACATCGGTAATAATCCGGCAAAGGGGGGATTATTCAGAGCGGGCTCAATGGACAACGGGGATGGAATAGCTGTTGGGTGGTTAGGACACCCTATCTTTAGAGATAAGGAAGGGCGTGAACTTTTTGTACGTCGTATGCCCACTTTTTTTGAAACATTTCCGGTTGTTTTGGTAGACGGAGACGGTATTGTTAGAGCCGATGTTCCGTTTCGAAGGGCAGAGTCGAAGTATAGTGTCGAACAAGTAGGTGTAACTGTGGAGTTCTATGGTGGCGAACTGAATGGAGTCAGTTATAGTGATCCTGCTACTGTGAAAAAATATGCTCGACGCGCTCAATTGGGCGAAATTTTTGAATTAGATCGTGCTACTTTGAAATCCGATGGTGTTTTTCGTAGCAGTCCAAGGGGTTGGTTTACTTTTGGCCATGCTTCATTTGCTCTGCTCTTCTTCTTCGGACATATTTGGCATGGCGCTAGAACCTTGTTCCGAGATGTTTTTGCCGGTATTGACCCAGATTTGGATGCTCAAGTAGAATTTGGAACATTCCAAAAACTTGGGGATCCGACTACAAGACGACAAGTAGTCTGATACAAGATTGATTTCTTACTTTTATTTTTGTGATTTAACATAGACAGGGAGCCGGATAAATCTTGATTTGAATCGCTGCCTTTGCCCTTTCTTTGACTCTTTCTCTTTAGTTATCCGGGAGACGACCCAAAATAAACAGGCATGGAAGCTATAATTGTAAACCACAATCGAATCTATGGAAGCATTGGTTTATACATTCCTCTTAGTCTCGACTCTGGGAATAATATTTTTCGCCATCTTTTTTCGAGAACCACCTAAAGTTCCAACTAAAAAGATGAAATGATTTTTTATTATCTCGATTGAAGTAATGAGCCTCCCAATATTGGGAGGCTCATTACTTCAACTAGTCTCCGTGTTCCTCGAATGGATCTCTTAGTTGTTGAGAGGGTTGCCCAAAAGCAGTATATAAGGCGTACCCAGTAAAACTTACAAGTAAACCAGATATAGAGATGGCAACTAAGGTTGCTGTTTCCATTATTATATAATTTTAAAGACCACAATGGATCTATGCTAAGATCATTTATTTACAATATAATGGTATACAAAGTCAACGGCTCTCACTGAATACAAAATAGGATTTATGGCTACACAAACCGTTGAGAATAGTTCTAGATCTGGTCCAAGACGAACCATTGTAGGGGATTTATTGAAACCACTGAATTCGGAATATGGTAAAGTAGCTCCAGGTTGGGGAACTACTCCTTTGATGGGTATTGCAATGGCTCTATTTGCGATATTCCTATCTATTATTTTGGAGATTTATAATTCTTCCATTTTACTGGATGGAATTTCAATGAATTAGATTCACAAGAACTACTAAATCGCTTTTCACTACAAAGTGAATCATTTAGGTCGTTTTTAGCCCATTCTATTTTTGGGTAGTTCGACCGTGGAATTTCTTTGTTTCTGTATTTCCGGAATATGAGTGTGTGACTTGTTATAATTGATCCTATGGATACTACAGAGAGTGGTTCTGTCATCTTGATACAGATGGTTTTACCTCGTCGGATATTCATTCTAGTATCCGGAACGCGCGGAATATAGGAAATAGATTACAAACTATTCTAACTATGATTCATATTTTATATTAAGACCTCGCGGGCCGGACTCCAAAAAAAAGAGTTAACCCCCAAATAGTTAAAAAGGGGGGTTAGAAGTGATAAATCGACAGATTTTTATTCTTTTTCCCGTTTATGCTTATTTTAATTAAGGGACAAACCTTTCTTTAAATTTTTATTCAGTATATCTATTCATTGAATAAGTGATGATCCAACGATTCTTACTCAGGGAATTTTTGGACTTAGTTTGAAGGTTTTCTTGAATCATCGTGGTTGTAGTATGAATCTGAGGTTTTAATCGATTCATAGGGTCTTAACAAGAGAATTCCTATCAATAATAAAGAAAACAGAAGTAAAACCGCGTTACACACAAATAAGAATAACAAATAAAAGAAAATAAAAAAAAAAATAGGTAAATAGAGGATTCAAGAGGCCTGTAACAATCAACATAAAGACGAATGAGCCAACTTGATATTTTTTAGCATTATAACCACAAAGAAGAGCTTTCAGATTTTTATTCTTTCGTATCTTTAGAGAAAAAGAAAGAGTGAATCATAGGAGGAAAGATAAATAAGTTTCAAACTTTTTATTACACATATCCATTCTAGCCAGTATTTGGGTGGTTTTTGTTTGAGCCGTACGAAATTAAATTCTCATATACGGTTCTCAGAGGGGGAGTTCCCTGGATTTACCTATCTCAATAAAGTATATGATTGGTTCGAAGAACGTCTTGAGATTCAGGCGATTGCAGATGATATAACTAGTAAATATGTCCCTCCCCATGTGAACATATTTTATTGTTTAGGCGGAATTACACTTACTTGTTTTTTAGTACAAGTAGCTACGGGATTTGCTATGACTTTTTACTATCGCCCAACGGTTACTGAGGCTTTTGCTTCCGTTCAATATATAATGACTGAAGCTAACTTTGGTTGGTTAATCCGATCAGTTCATCGATGGTCCGCAAGTATGATGGTGCTAATGATGATCCTGCACGTATTTCGTGTGTATCTCACCGGTGGCTTTAAAAAACCTCGTGAATTGACTTGGGTTACAGGTGTAGTTTTAGCTGTATTGACCGCATCTTTTGGCGTGACTGGTTATTCCTTACCCCGGGACCAAATTGGTTATTGGGCAGTCAAAATTGTAACAGGCGTACCGGAAGCTATTCCTGTAATAGGATCGCCTTTGGTAGAGTTATTGCGCGGAAGTGCTAGTGTAGGACAATCCACCCTGACTCGTTTTTATAGTTTACACACTTTTGTATTACCTCTACTTACTGCCGTATTTATGTTAATGCACTTCCCAATGATACGTAAGCAAGGCATCTCTGGTCCTTTATAGAGAAGAAATAGTATTATAGATCATAGATATTTGTAATC